ATTTTTTTTTTACAGAAACAGACAACGAATTAATCTTCATAAATTCGATTTCATCATAAATGCGAAATATTTATCTTAGAAAAATGACAAATAAAAAAGAAAAGTGCGGGAGAGATAAAAAGATGCAGGGTCGTTTGTCTGTTTGGCTAGTCAAACACGGGCTAGTTCATAGATCTTTGGGCTTCGATTACCAAGGAATAGAGACTTTACAAATAAAGCCTGAGGATTGGCATTCCATTGCTGTTATTTTATATGTATATGGTTACAATTATCTACGTTCCCAATGTGCCTATGATGTAGCACCAGGCGGACTGTTAGCCAGTGTGTATCATCTTACGAGAATAGAGTATGGTGTAGATCAACCGGAAGAGGTATGTATAAAAGTATTTGCTCCAAGGAGTAACCCTAGAATTCCGTCTGTTTTCTGGGTTTGGAAAAGTTCGGATTTTCAAGAACGAGAATCTTATGACATGTTGGGAATCTCTTATGAAAATCATCCACGGCTGAAACGTATCTTAATGCCCGAAAGTTGGATAGGGTGGCCTTTACGTAAGGATTACATTGCCCCCAATTTTTATGAAATACAAGACGCTCATTGAATGATAAGAAACTAATTACAACTTCGAATATTCAAGGAATATTTGTACATTTTCTTCTAGCTCAAACAGAGGAATTGAGGTTTCATTCGTATTCTTATGGATAGGCTAATAAATAAAAAGAAATAAAAGACAATACATCATTGAGATTCTCGATTTTTGAAGAGACTTTTTTATTTATTTTATTTCGGACGAGCCGAGACAATAGGATGAACAACAAGGGTTCTGTACCGTGAACTTTGTATCGCGCACATCACTTAGATGAACTCTAGAGAGTCGCATAGAAGGGAATGAAGAAATGGAATATGAAAGAGAATACAAAGAAATAAATGAAAGGGGATCGGCTTCTATTTGTACTGTAGCTGAGATGAGTCTTGGTTATTTCTATCCTTGAACTCCTCTAGACCCGTCTTTTTGTTGGGCCTTTCAACCAACTATTTTAATCTTTTAATTAAATATGTATGAAGTATTACCATTCTTTTTGAATGTGAGAAGCCGCAGTGTGAACAAATAAAAAAGAAGAGGAAAGATAAGCAAATTTTGTCTTTTACTACATTATAATAGACACATTAGAATAGACTCTTTGCTCATTTTAAAAAGAGAAAAAAATACAAAATAAAATAAATAAAGAGAGGGTTTACTCTCAGATACCTAGCTAGATAAGTATGTATTATGTCGATCCATATCAATTAATTTGTAGAGTAGATACTCATACAAATTAATCATATGCCAGGAACCAGATTTGAACTGGTGACACGAGGATTTTCAGTCCTCTGCTCTACCAACTGAGCTATCCCGACCATTACCGACGCATTATCCTCATAATACTAGATGACTTGGGTCTATGTCAATTTAAAATGAAAACAAAAAAAAAAACGAAAAAGTATTAAATTAAAGGTCTCGAACAGGAATTTCTTGGATCTTCAAAAGGAAGACTTTGTAAATTTCCATATGAGTAATCATATGTATTATGAATCATTCAAATCAAATAGGTATTCCTTGCTCAAGAGATTTCTACGTATATCATATATATCACAATATATCACACTCTATCACAAGACTTGTGATAAGAGAACAAAATTCTGCTATGCTAGGATACGCTTGTAAAACGGCAAAGAATAGGATGAATGAGAAACATAAGGAACTTTGAACCACTAACAAAAAGGGTAGGATAAAATAAATAGACAGCAAACGGGCTTTTTGGGGTTGGGGATAGAGGGACTTGAACCCTCACGATTTTTAAAGTCGACGGATTTTCCTCTTACTATAAATTTCATTGTTGTCGGTATTGATATTGACATGTAGAACGGGACTCTATCTTTATTCTCGTCTGATTAATCAGTTTTTCAAAAGATTTATCAGACTATGGAGTGAATGATTTGATTAATGACTATTCTATTCGATTCTTTCTTCAACTTGGAATCGATTCACAACAATTCTTTTTATTTTTCATATTTTCATATAAATATAAATTGATTTTGCATATAATAGAAATAAAAAAAATACGGGTTCGGTTCGTCTTTTTTGAGATAGTTTTTCATTAGTATACCTATAAAAAAAATAGGTATATCTTGCATCCTTTCTAGAGTTTCGATATTCGATATAAGGATTCCTTTACCAACAGTCAACCCCATTTGTTAGAATAGCTTCCATTGAGTCTCTGCACCTATCCTTTCCTTTTTTTATTATTCTCGCTTGCTGAACCTTTGTTCATGTTTATTTTCGTAAAATAATAAAATAATAGGATTTGGCTCAGGATTGCCCATTTTTCATTCCAGGGTTTCTCTGAATTTGAAAGTTATCACTTAGTAGGTTTCCATACCAAGGCTCAATCCAATTAAGTCCGTAGCGTCTACCAATTTCGCCATATCCCCTTTTGTGTCTTGAGATTAGGATCTCATTAG